TTTATTCCTACATGTTCCATTAGTAAGAGTTCATTGAGATATCATTGCATATTTGACTTTTATTTAGTCTTTCCAGATTACAAATTATACATATAGGAATTTTTTAGAAGTGGATTTGTTGCATTGGTTCATCAATAGCGTTCCGTCAGAATCCCTTTTTGACTCTGCGCCATTGATTCCACTATTATTAGTGAGCAATAATGGAATAATTCCTTCATCGAGATAGGGGACATAATTCACATGGATATAGTAAGTCTCGCTTGGGCTGCTTTAATGGTAGTTTTTACATTTTCCCTTTCACTCGTAGTATGGGGAAGAAGTGGGCTCTAAACTAAAGGTACTACTAATTTTATTTAATTGAGTTGAGGAATCAAACTCTATCAATTGTTTGATCGGTTGTTCTGCAACCCGGCTTGAACTCTTCAAAAATATAAAAAAAAAGTCTAAAAATAGAATAGATCTTCATTTTGAAAGTACATTGGATTCTAGTGGAATAATGTATTAGATCTTTCAATCAAAGAGACATTTCACTGATTCCCATGTTTGTAGTTCGAAGGGAAAGGGGTACAGATGATAGAAAATTGACTCCAACTTAATTCTTCCTAACTTTTCTATTTCAATGAACGGGCTCTTACCAGAATTATAGATGGATACTGCCGACCTTTTTTCCCTCTTTACTGTTCAAAATCAAAAAATAAGCTGTTTTGTTAAGTGTATACACACTTTCTATGAGAAAGAATATAAACATAGTGGTTGTCTAACGGGATACTATGCATAATAAGATCTTGCCTTAGGGGAGTCACATATTTATTGCGGACTTTTTTAGTATTTTGATTTTAGTTTTGGAATTTCGATTTTATCGACGCATTTCATATCACGGTTGAAGCGTTAAAAATCTGTGACGTTTTCTCTTCATAATATGTAGATATTATGAAGAGAATATTCTAGATTGATCTATATTTAGCCTCTATCTTTATTAGAAAGTACTCCATATTGAATCCATCATACATCAATGGATATTCGATTTCCATTTATTGCGGACTTTTTTAGTATTTTGATTTTAGTTTTGGAATTTCGATTTTATCGACGCATTTCATATCACGGTTGAAGCGTTAAAAATCTGTGACGTTTTCTCTTCATAATATGTAGATATTATGAAGAGAATATTCTAGATTGATCTATATTTAGCCTCTATCTTTATTAGAAAGTACAACTTTCTTTAGACGCTGTCTAACTTTATACACTACAATAACACTAATAGATAGTATGGTAAGAAAGAAAGGTTCATCTATTTCTTTCTTACCGTACTATCGGATCTCATAGAATACTACCAATTCTATTCTGATCATTTCATTTAAGACGCGAAATTAGAATCCTTTTCATTTGATTTCTTTAAGCAGTAATTAATCATTTTGACTTTGACTGATGGTTTTTACGTAAATGATAAGTAGAAAGGCGGTAGGGACTAGAATGAACAGTGCAGTAGCAACAAATGCAAGAATATTTACTTCCATAATCTCATCGTTTTTTTACTTCAAAATAACTCGGGATTTAATCCCATAGAGATAATAAATCTTTCGCCTGTCAATTCAATGAATTACCTCTCGATGATCTTGAAATCGGATCAATATCATGAATAACAATATCTGAGCTCTCAAATCAATTCGTCGTCGAGAATTGAATAGTATAACATAGAAAGATCTTTTATCCATACCGAATCCAAAATTTCTTTATTGATCATTCTTTTCTGTTCTTTCTTTATCTATAACCTATCTTAGGGCCTCCTTTCTTTGTACAATCATCGGATAAAGTATCGTCTGACCGCCCTTCCGTTTCCATTAGTCACAAAGGCCCAATAAACAATAGAAGCGAAGTGGAAAAAGAAATGAGTTACGTTCTAAACTCCGTTTTTTTTAATGATCTAGTTTTCTTGGAAGACAAAAAGGTGTGATAAAGAGGAGTTCCGGAATAAAGGATGTAATATTCCATCAAACTAACTATTTGAGTTTGGGGTTTGTTTGTTCTTCGACAGGCCCGCTAAAAAAAAATAGAAAAATACGAAGGAAAAATGATTTATTCCCTTACTAAGCTAAAAAAGAAGTGGGATCTTTGATTGATCTTTATTTTTCTTTGACCCCCCTTCCTTAACTTAATGCTCTCAATAATTGTACTATTCTACGTATGTCTTTCTTCTACCAATCAGTATTAGTTGAAATAATGAAAATTCCCCTAAAGTTGTTTGTTCTTCGACAGGCCCGCTAAAAAAAAATAGAAAAATACGAAGGAAAAATGATTTATTCCCTTACTAAGCTAAAAAAGAAGTGGGATCTTTGATTGATCTTTATTTTTCTTTGACCCCCCTTCCTTAACTTAATGCTCTCAATAATTGTACTATTCTACGTATGTCTTTCTTCTACCAATCAGTATTAGTTGAAATAATGAAAATTCCCCTATTTGTTTGATGAGAAGTGCAAAATGCCAAAGGAAAAAAAAAAGAACC